TGTTAACATGAGGAGGAACATATTTACTAGTTATATCATCTGCAATCGCCTGAATCTCGAGGCGTTCTTCGAACCAATCATAGACTTTATTGAGATAGGTAAACCAAGAGGACTCCCCCCCTGAGAACCGTATATGAGAATTTCATCTCGTACAGCTCAAACAAAAACACCCAAATAATAGCCGAAACGGATATGGAATAGAAAGTTTGAAATTTGTTAATCTTTTCATTCAATTTTATCTGAAGACACAAAAGAGTAAAAATCCGAAAGCTCTTTTTTGTAGTTGTAATTATAATGCCAAAAAATCAAGTCGGCGCATTCGTCTTTATGTTGATCGTTACAGGCCTCTTGAATCTTCTATTTACCTACTTATTTCTTTTTCTTTGCTTTGATTTGTTATTTGTATGGAATGTGGCTTTATTCTTGTTTTCTTTATTTTTGATAGGAATTCTCTTGTTAAGACCCTATGAATCAATTGAAACTTCAGATTCATACCAGAACCCCGATGATTCAATAAAACCTTCAAACCAAGTCCAAAGATTCTTTGAGTAAGAACCATTGGATCATCACTTATTCAATGAATAGAATAGATAAAATAAATAAGAATACAAAGAAAAGAAAGGTTTGTCCTTTGATCAAAATAAGCATAAACTAAATGAGAGTTTGAAAGAAGAAACAATCTTTCGATTTATAAATAATATAACTCTTTCTTTGAATTTTTTTTGAGTCCGGCCGCGGGGTTTGAATATTAAGTAGGAATCATAGTTCGAATGTTCGAATACTTCGTGATCCATTTCATATATTCCGTGCTCCAGATACTAGAATGGCTATCCGACGGGATAAAACTATCTCGATCAAGATGACAGACCCATTTTCTGTACTATCAATAGGATCAATTATAACAAGTCACACACTCATATTCCGGAAATACAGAAACAAATAAATTTCGCGGTCGAACTCCCAAAATAGAATGGGATAAAAAAAATCCGAGAACAAAAAGTTTAACTTTTTGTATTGAAAAGCGAGGCTTCGTGGTTCTTGTTAATCTAATTTAGGGAAATTCCATCCAGTAAAACGGAAGAATTATAAATCTCCAAAATAATAGATAAGAATATCGCAAATAAAGCCATTGCGACACCCATCAAAGGAGTCGTTCCCCATCCAGGGGCTACTTTACCATATTCCGAATTCAATGGTTTCAAAAAATCCCCTACAACAGTTCGTCTTGGACCAGATCTAGAACTACCCTCAACGGTTTGTGTAGCCATAAATCTTATTTTGTATTCAGTGAGATCTGTTGACTTTGTATATCGTTCCGCTGTAAATAAACGATCTTATCATAGATCCATTGTGATCTTGAAATTATATAATAATGGAAACAGCAACCTTAGTCGCCATCTCTATATCTGGTTTACTTGTAAGTTTTACTGGGTACGCCTTATATACTGCCTTTGGGCAACCCTCTCAACAATTAAGAGATCCATTCGAGGAACACGGGGACTAATTGAAGTAATGAGCCTCCCGATATCGGGAGGCTCATTACTTCAATTGAGATAATGAAAAATCATTTCATTTTTTAGTTGGAACTTTAGGCGGTTCTCGAAAAAAGATAGCGAAAAAAATTATCCCTAGAGTAGATACTAAGAGGAATGTATAAACCAATGCTTCCATAAATTCGATCGTGGTTTACAATTATAGCTTCCGTACCTGTTTATTTGGAATCATCTCCCGAATAAAATAAAGAAAGAACAATAATCAAAGAAAAGGCAGCGATTTTAATCAAGATTTTTCCAGCAGCCTATGTCAAATCACAAACAGAAAATATAAGCGAAAAATAACAAAGCAATCTTGCATCAGACTACTTGTCTTCTTGTAGTTGGATCTCCAAGTTTTTGGAATGCTCCAAATTCCACTTGAGCATCCAAATCTGGATCAATACCGGCAAAAACGTCTCTGAACAGGGTTCTAGCACCATGCCAAATGTGTCCGAAGAAGAAAAGCAAAGCAAACGAAGCATGCCCAAAAGTAAACCAACCCCTTGGACTGCTACGAAAAACACCATCGGATTTCAAAGTAGCACGATCTAATTCAAAAATTTCACCCAATTGAGCACGTCTAGCATATTTTTTCACAGTAGCAGGATCGCTATAACTCACTCCATTGAGTTCGCCACCATAGAACTCAACAGTTACACCTACTTGTTCGACACTATACTTTGATTCTGCCCTTCTAAAGGGGACATCCGCTCTAACAATTCCGTCTCCGTCTACCAAAACAACCGGAAATGTTTCAAAAAAAGTAGGCATACGACGTACAAAAAGTTCACGCCCTTCTTTATCTCTAAAGATAGGGTGTCCTAACCACCCAACGGCTATTCCATCCCCGTTGTCCATTGAACCCGCTCTGAATAATCCTCCTTTTGCCGGATTATTGCCAATGTAATCATAAAAAGCTAATTTTTCAGGAATTTTAGACCAAGCTTCTGATAAACTTTGATTTTCGGCTAACCCAGCACTAACCCTTCGATATATTTCTTGCTGGAAGTATCCTTGATCCCATTGATAACGAGTAGGACCAAATAATTCGATGGGGGTAGTTGCTGACCCATACCACATAGTTCCAGCAACAACAAAAGCTGCAAAAAAGACAGCAGCTATACTGCTGGAAAGGACGGTTTCAATATTTCCCATACGTAATCCTTTGTATAAACGTTGGGGCGGACGGACACTAAGATGGAATAAGCCCGCTAATATGCCCAATGTTCCTGCTGCAATATGATGAGAGGCTATTCCTCCCGGAACAAAAGGATCAAAACCTTCCACGCCCCACGCTGGATTTACAGGTTGTACCTTGCCAGTTAGTCCATAAGGGTCGGACACCCATATTCCAGGACCATACAATCCTGTTACATGAAATGCGCCAAAGCCAAAGCAAGCCACTCCTGAGAGAAATAAATGAATTCCAAAAATCTTGGGCAAATCCAAAGAAGGTTTTCCTGTGCGCTCATCACAAAAAATTTCTAGATCCCAATATACCCAATGCCAGATAGCTGCCAAGAAGCACAAGCCAGAAAACACAATATGTGCTCCGGCCACACCTTCGTAACTCCAAATACCCGGATTTGTTATAGTCCCCCCTGTAATACTCCAACCACCCCATGAATTGGTTATTCCTAAACGAGTCATGAAGGGTATAACGAACATACCTTGTCTCCACATTGGATCAAGAACAGGATCGGAGGGATCAAAAACGGCTAATTCATATAGAGCCATTGAACCGGCCCAACCAGCAACCAGAGCCGTATGCATTATATGAACAGAAAGCAAGCGACCGGGATCATTCAATACGACAGTATGAACACGATACCAAGGCAAACCCATGGAAATACCCCTTATATCAACGAAAAATAGACACTATGTAACTTTATTGCATTGAAATACCTCCCCTTTTCGGCGGATTCTTTCGGAGAAAGGATTAATATTTGTTCTATTCCATTAGAATTAATATTTGTTCTATTCCATTAGTAATAAGGGAAGAATTCGGCTCAGAAGAAAAAAGAGAAGCAGATCTATTCTATACCCGATAAGTATCAATACGCAATGGGAGTTGATTGATCCTATTTTTTATGAATGAATGCATCCCTATTTGTTCATCATTCAAAGGACCTATTCGTAAGAATTCTCTTTCATTCATTCCGTCTTTCTTTATTTTATGGCCTTATTCTATCTATGTATAAAATATGATAAAGGGGCCAATATTATTAAGACCATTATTACGCTTCCACATCAAAGTGAAATATAGAATTTAATTCTTTTTCTTTCCTTTAATGCCTATTGGTGTTCCAAGAGTTCCTTTTCGAAATCCGGGGGAGGAAGATGCAGTTTGGGTTGACATATAGTGCGACTTGTCAAATATTTTGGGTCATATGGGATTCCCCCGTTCTCTCGCCCGATCGAGATATCCTCTGTTTCGCCCAAAAAAGATTGATTGAATTATCAAAAATTTGTAGCGTGAAGTGTAATGAAGTGCAATTAGGGATCCATTTCATTTTTTTTGGGGGGTATCCAGACTAATATTTTCAATTAGAATGATTTGATTTATGGTTGGCTTGGTTGGACCGATAAAATGAAGTATCCAGGCTCCGTTTAGAAAAAACCCAATTGGTAATATATTTATGATTACCACCTATATCATAATTATAATTTTTTTTTATTAAAAAATTATATAAGAGCGATTTCAAACTTTTCAAACTATTAATCAATCGAATAATATGAGAAATACGTTGAATATTTGGCGGAAAACATGAAAGAAAAAGGAATTAAATCAAAATAAAAAAGTAAATGAAATCATAGCAAAAAGACGTGGTATTGGGTCATTTGTCCTATATGCGCAAATCAAAATCGGGCAGATCTTGACTCGGAGTAGAGCATAAACCTAAAAAAATTGAATAATAAATTGATGAAACCCATTCAGGAACAAGAAAATGACATCGTGATTTGGATTGAATCCCAATGAAAAAAATAGATCAATGAAAAGTTTGTGCGATAAGTTTAGCGAATTTTTTCTATATTATAGGAAAACGGGCCAAAACTCATCTTTCTGTAATTTCATTTTTTATTTCATTTTTTTTATTTAAAAAATGTAAGAAAAAGCCCCTTCATTAGAAATTATAAGTTAGAAAGGGCCTACTAGAAAAAACGAAGGATGGCTGGAATCTACACATTGATTTTTTTTCGCAATTTTTGTTGAACCGTATGCATCAAAAGGTGCCTGTACGGCTACTAAGGGATACAATTTTATCCTAATCAACCGACTTTATCAAGAAAGAGTACTTTTTTTAGGCCAAGAGGTTGATAGCGAGATCTCGAATCAAATTATGGGTCTTATGGTATATCTCAGTATAGAGAATGATACCAAAGATCTGTATTTGTTTATAAACTCTCCTGGCGGATTGGTAATGCCCGGAGTAGGTATTTATGATATTATGCAATTAGTGCAACCAGATGTGCATACAATATGCATGGGATTGGCCGCTTCAATGGGATCTTTTCTCCTGGTCGGAGGAGCAATTACCAAACGTCTAGCATTCCCTCACGCTCGGCGCCAATGAGTTTTTTTTTATTTGATGGAAAGAAAAAAGAAGACTATGCCTTCGCCATATGAAATATGAATTAGTAAGTAATAATAGCATGGCACTTCGAATTCGATATGAAATTTTTTTTATTTCTTTTTTTTTTTTCAAAATAAAATATTAGATTATGTATCGAAAGAGTAGTATGAGAGAAAGGGCATTTCCAATTTTATCTTAGCTGTCGTGGGTCCATCTCAGCGTCACAAACTTTTTTTCTTTTCACACCAGAGGCTATTAACAATATTTATGTTATATGTTATAAAAGAGTACGAAAAAAAAGACTATTTTTTTCTTTCTTTTTTTTTTCAAAAAAAAAAAAAGAAACTTTGGGATTGCTGAATCACAGACGAAATAAATATATAAAGCAACGGTACCATCATAGTATTTTTAAACTTTTCCGAAAAAAAAAGAAGGGTGGTAATTGGATTATTTATTGATCTGGGTCTAATAGACTCTATATTTTATCTTTTTTCTTTCATCGAAAAAAGAGAATTCCATTGTAAAGCCGTATGCAATGCGCAAAAAATGCCTGTACGGTTGTTCAATTCTATCTTTTTTTTTCTTATTATTCTTTAGCTATTCTTCTCGCCTCATTATGTGAGTTAGAAGAACCTTTTATTATGTTATATCATCAGGGTAATGATCCATCAACCTGCTAGTTCTTTTTATGAGGCACAAACGGGAGAATTTATCCTGGAAGCGGAAGAACTACTGAAACTTCGCGAAAACATCACAAGGGTTTATGTACAAAGAACGGGCAAGCCCTTATGGGTTGTATCCGAAGACATGGAAAGAGATGTTTTTATGTCAGCAACAGAAGCCCAAGCTCATGGAATTGTGGATCTTGTAGCGGTTAAATAACAAATAGCAACGATTTAACACCAATCCACAATTTAATTAAGATTGATTTAATCCCTCTTATTCCTTTCCTTCTTAACTTAAGGGGTTAATATTTTCTTAATCTATTAAATAGAAAAACTTAATCTATTAAATAGAAAAAAAAGTAATTCATAATCATCTGGTTAGGATCGATCTAAACCGTTCTATTATGTATATGATTCAGCATGCCAACTATTAAACAACTTATTAGAAATGCAAGACAGCCAATTAGAAATGTCACGAAATCCCCTGCTCTTCGGGGATGTCCTCAGCGCCGAGGAACATGTACTAGGGTGTATGTGCGACTTGTTCAGATCATGGGCTGAGAAAAAAGAAACAATTTTTTCAGTATCAACGATCATTACCAGTGAATAGAATGGGGTTCTTCCGTTCACTATCTAAAAAAGATAGATCTACCATATCTTCTATTGTGTATGAAATTTATGGTTTCCCTTGGCGCAAATCCAATCTTGGAATTTAAGATGAGAAAAAATTCCCCATTGGTAGCAAATGCTTATCCATTAAGCGGGGAAAATCCTATTTAAAAAGCAAAAAGATTATGCTTCGACTCTTGCAAAGAACGGACTAACAGGGTCAAACAATTAATCCTCATACTTACATACCGTTACTGTATAAGATAGATCTCGTTGTGAAAGATCTATTACTGTAAAATTTATGAGTAGAGCCGAAGAGTGTGAACTGTACAAGTTACCAATTAAATGAAGGAATGAGCTCCGGTGTATAGAGAGGACCTCACCGTTTAAGAAGTAACCATAGAAACGATGGAACCCACTATTTATTTATCCATTTCTATTTACTCCTTTGTTTTAGTTAATATGCTTTTTTTGATACCTAGTATCAATACAATCTCTTATTTCAAGGCGAAATGAAATGCCTAGAAAAAAGGAAAAATCGTGGTTGGGACGGTTATAGTAGCAAAAGCCATTGGAATTTTTATTTTATACATTGGAAGAATCCGTTTTGTTATTAATAAACTAGAAAAGAATAACTGAAAGACTGAAAGAAAGAATTAGTTATTCATCAAAATTTCTTTTATTCAATGACCAGAATTAAACGGGGATGTATAGCCCGGAGACGTCGAACAAAAATTCGTTTATTTGCATCAAGCTTTCGAGGGGCTCATTCAATACTTACTCGAACTATTACTCAACAAAGAATAAGAGCTTTGGTTTCGGCTCATCGGGATAGAGATAGGAAAAAAAGAGATTTTCGTCATTTGTGGATCACTCGAATAAATGCAGTAATTCGCGGAATGGGGGTATCCTATAGTTATAGTAGATTAATACACAATCTGTACAAGAAACAGTTGCTTCTTAATCGTAAAATACTTGCACAAATAGCTATCTTAAATAGGAATTGTCTTTATATGATTTCCAACGAGATTATAAAATAAGGAGATCGGAAGGAATCCACCGAAATGCTTTAAATGAAATGGGGTTCCCTCGAGAATGAACTCGGGGAAGGTAGAGTAGAAATTAATATGATAAAAAAAATTCTGATAAGGTCATCAAAACAAGATGAGCGAAGACGCTCAATAAAAAAAAAAGATTTCGTTTTCTTCCCCAACCGGATTCGATTCTTTTATTTATTTATTTTTTCTTACGACACGACAATTTTGATTATCAGATTTTTTGAATAAAGCATCAGTCTACGTTTGATAATTTTGAGTCAATTGAAGGGTAAGCCTATTTATTTCTGGTTCTAAGAGCAGTAGTTCTAGCAGCCGACTCGCTTCTTTCAAATTGTTTCTCATTATTAAGAAAGGGTAACAAAGATAAAATACGAGCTTGTTTTATAGCAATAGTAATTAATCGTTGTTGTTTTAAGGTCAATCTATTTACTCGCCTAGATAATATTTTTCCTTGTTCACTAATAAATCGACTAATTAAACTCATGTTTCTATAATCAATTCGATCCCCCGATTGGATCGGGGGCAAACGCCTACGAAAAGATCGCTTGGATTTAAGAAAGAGTCGCTTGGATTTATCCATGATTTCTTTATTCCTTATTTATAAAAATAATCCTATACTTAATCTCAATTTCTAAAATCCTATTTTGTTTGATCGGATCAAATTCAAATTATAGAATTAATATAATAAATAGGATTTGGTTTGTTTATTATAGGATTTGGTTTGTTTATTTTATTTTTATTTTATTATTATTTATTATATAATTTTATTATTATTTATTATAATTATTATTTATTATATAAAATTATATATTATTTTAAATTATTTATTATTTAAATATATAGAAAATATATAGAAATGTAGTAATAATAAATATATGTAATAATATCAATTAATATCAAATTAATATCAATAATATAAGAAAATTAATATCAATAATATAAGAATATAGAATAATATAGAATAATAATATATAAATATATAAATAAAAATAAATATATAAATAAAATAATTAAATAAATAAAATAATTAAATAAAATAATTAATGTAAATAAAAAAATTAATATAAATAAAAAATAAAATATGCGTTATATATAACTAATTATATACTTAATATATTATATACCTAATGTTATATTTTCATGTTCTCGGGAAGGGGTAACATACGAGCACTTGATTCGATTTATTTCTTTATCTCCTCGTGAATTCTATGTTTGTAACAATAGGGACAGAATTTCTTCAATTCCAATCGACTAGGCGTATTGTGTCGATTTTTTTGAGTAATATACCTGGAAATGCCCGTTGATTCCTTATTAACGCCGTTTCGAACACAACTGGTACATTCCAAAATAATCGTTACTCGGACATCTTTACTCTTGGCCATGAACCTCCTTTGAGTTTTTAATTCACCCAACTCTTCTATTTTCCGATCAAAAGTGAAGAAGAAAGGAATGAAAAAAATAAATAAATAAAAGTTGCTAACTCAAAATCAAATCCTGAAAGATTTCGTTCCAATCAATTGCAATCAATATAGTAAATCAATATAGATTTATAGTAATAGTAAATAATACGAATAAGTAATACAATGATTTCTAACTCTATTTAGAATCACAATACGGTATTTTCTTTAAGTATTTTGGAGGATACTGTTGTTTCAGCCACATTTCGCTTTTCGCTCTACTAGTAATTTATTTAATTGGAGCTTGAACCCTAGTTTCGGTGAGGTTGAATCCACTTTTTTCGTTCTACCTTCCTTATTTATTTTATCCAATTCTTATAGAATTCTAAAAAAAAACTAAAAAAGGGGGCGAGAAAGTAGTCACAGATATTTGATTGTATCTCGATCTAATCTTTTTCGCCCCGTCCCACGGCAATAACTAGAATTAAAAAAAAGGGAATGTTAACGCATCCGGGAAGAAACGATTGATCTCTATCAATAAACCCGCTAAAGAACCGAACCAGAGAGTACTTAGTACCGGTGCTACGGAAAGATATGTTTTTAGATCTCGCATTTTAAATCCTCCTTCTTTATCGTATTACATTATGGTAATACATATATAATCACATATATGTGTGGTTAAAGACCACTTGTATTTGTATATTTGTACCCGGAATTCCTAATTCAAAATTCAAAATGTACAACGATTTCTTAAAACAAAACAGCAAAATAGGTACCTTTCCGCCTGAGAATTCCCGCCAAAACTATTCATTTCTTATTCATTATATGGTTGTTATATGATATGAGACCAAAAAGAGGAAATGGAAAGATAGTTTTTGTATATCAATAGATGAAATAAGGGTGTGGAAAACAAGACAGGGATTCTCTACAATGACATTGTAGGCCAATTGAAAGGGATGTAGCGCAGCTTGGTAGCGCGTTTGTTTTGGGTACAAAATGTCACGGGTTCAAATCCTGTCATCCCTACCTATTACTTCTCCTTTGAGCAGTAACGAGGGAGCCGTTTTAGTTTTAGATTGATTAAAATTAAGCATACATAACAGTTTATCATATTATATATGATATATGATAGTATAGGTGTGCACGATGTATTGGGGTTAT